AATTTCAATGAATTAGTTTATAAAAACAAAACTAGGAAGTCCTTATTTTTCAATCAAAAAAGATTATTTTACTTAGACTTACTTAATACTTCAACTTAAGCTTAAGATTGCTTAAGACTTTATTTTATTATTTATAGATTATTATTTATAGATTATTATTTATAGACCATTCTGGTAGTTCGATCGTGAAATTTATTTGTTTCGATATTTAATTTCCGGAATATGAGCGTGTGACTTGTTATAATTGATCCTATTGATAATACAGAGAATGGATCTGTCATCTCTATCAAGATGATTCTACTTCGTCAGATATTTATTCTAGTCTCTGGAGCACGGACTATATAGAGACTATATAGAATAGATCAAGAAAATCCATATTTGAACTATGATTCATACCTATTATTCAGACCTCGCAAGCGGATAGAAATAGGCCTTTTCTAAATCAAACAATACATTCATTGAATAAGTGATCATCAAATGGTTTTTACTCAGAGAACCTTTGAGTTTAGCTTTTGCTTTCTTAAATCATCGTGGTTCTAGTATGAATCTGAGGTTTCAATTGATTCATAGGGTCTCAACAAGAGAATTCCTATCAAATAAAGTAAAAAAAAGATAGGGAAGAGAAGATTCAAGAGGCCTGTCACGATTAACATAAAGAAAGATGGATGAGCTAACTTGAGATTGTATTTCTTGGCATTATCATCACTAAAGAACAGATTCCGGATTTTTTTTATTCTTACTTCGTATCTTTGGGTCAAATCGAGTCAAGCGGCTAAGACCCAAGAAGTTTTGAACTATCTATTCCATATCCGTTGAAAACCAGTATTTGTGTGTTTTGGCTTGAGCCGTACGAGATGAAATTCTCATATACGGCTCTCAGAGGGGGAGTCCCTCTTGGGTTACCTATCTCAATAAAGTATATGATTGGTTCGAGGAACGTCTCGAGATTCAAGCGATTGCAGATGATATCACTAGTAAATATGTTCCTCCTCATGTCAACATATTTTATTGTCTAGGCGGGATTACGCTTACTTGTTTTTTAGTACAAGTAGCTACGGGTTTTGCTATGACTTTTTACTATCGTCCAACCGTTACAGAGGCTTTTTCCTCTGTTCAATACATAATGACTGAGGCCAATTTTGGTTGGTTAATTCGATCAGTTCATCGATGGTCAGCAAGTATGATGGTTCTAATGATGATCTTGCACGTATTTCGTGTGTATCTTACGGGTGGGTTTAAAAAACCCCGCGAATTAACTTGGGTTACAGGGGTGGTTCTGGCTGTATTGACCGCATCTTTTGGCGTAACTGGTTATTCCTTACCTCGGGACCAAATTGGCTATTGGGCAGTCAAAATCGTAACAGGCGTGCCTGAAGCTATTCCTATAATAGGATCGCCCTTGGTAGAATTATTACGTGGAAGCACTAGTGTGGGCCAATCCACTTTGACTCGTTTTTATAGTTTACATACTTTTGTATTGCCTCTTCTTACTGCCGTATTTATGTTAATGCACTTCCCAATGATACGTAAGCAAGGTATTTCGGGTCCTTTATAGAGAAGGCAGATCATAGATATTTGTAATTTATCATATCGGGAAGGAACAAGAATATTTAATTGCTACAAATATTGATTATTGAAAAATAAGGCATGTTATTTGGATACTTCTCTTCAACTCTAGAAGTATTGTATTGTTACGAATAGTTGAAGTATATTTTACTAAAAGAGGATGGATTATGGGAGTGTGTGACTTGAACTATTGATTGGTCCATGCGGATATATGATTTTCTCCGCCACGTTGGACTTCACAACCCAACGTGTCTCCGCATCCAACCATCACGCCAATCCCCTTATGTAGCATAGGGATAGGCCGGTTCGCTTGAGGAGAATCTTTTCTATGATCATACCCGAATCATGTTATGCATGAACAGGCTCCGTAAGATCCCTAGAATAAGTGATGTGGCATGATCCAATGTTCTATCTACTACACTTTGTTTTATTTTTATTTAAATTTTTAAATTCTATATATATTTTTTTTTTATTATATAATTTTTTCATTCTATTTTTTTGAATTATATTTATATTTTATATTTTATATAATAATAATATATAAATTATATAAATTTATATAATATATAAAATAATACATAAATTATAAATATAAAATATTTATATTTTATATAATTTTATATTTTATATTATTTTTTTTTTTATTATTATATTTTTATATTATATATAATTATATTTTTATATTTTATAATATTTTAAATTATAGTAAATTCGAGATTCTAAATAATTAGATAAATTAGATATTAGATATATTACTATATATTACTAAATTATACTAATTATAGTAATTAAAATAGTAATTAGATAGTAGATAGATAGTATTTATATTTATTTATTTGATTAATTCGATTTTCTAGTAATCTAATTATAGTATGGAGATGCATTCATTTCCTTTGCATCGACCCTGATCTATGATACTATCGGAGTTAAATAAGGGATCTAAGGAAGAACAGAGGTTAGATTTTATTAATAACAAGTAAAAACTTTGTATTGTTGTATGTAAGAAAATCGATATTTTGTGGGGATAAATAGCAACCAAAAGACATGAGATAATCCAAAAAGCACTTGATCATGATCGAATTTGTAAGCCTACTTGGATATTGAGCATTTCTTTGCCCTTGCCAGAACTTAATTCTTTGCAATTAGCAATAAATCGTTGCAACTCGGGGAAATTGAATTTCATAAATCTTTTCTTACATGGAGTCATTCTACATTATATATGTAGATGTAGATATGTAAGGTATGAAATATAGATATAGATTTTCTATGGACCTATTTATGTTCTATGGATCTATTTCTGTCATTCTTTTGATTCTTGCTCGAGCCGGATGATAAAAAATTATCATGTCCGGTTCTTTTGGGGGATGGATCCTTAAGAATTCACCTATCCAAATAACAAAGAAACCTGATTTGAATGATCCTGTATTAAGAGCTAAATTGGCTAAGGGGATGGGGCATAATTATTATGGAGAACCCGCATGGCCCAATGATCTTTTATATATTTTTCCAGTAGTAATTCTAGGCACTATTGCATGTAATGTGGGCTTAGCAGTTCTAGAGCCGTCAATGATTGGTGAACCGGCGGATCCATTTGCAACTCCGTTGGAAATATTACCCGAATGGTACTTCTTTCCCGTATTTCAAATACTTCGCACAGTACCAAATAAGTTATTGGGTGTTCTTTTAATGGTTTCAGTACCAATAGGATTATTGACAGTACCCTTTTTGGAGAATGTCAATAAATTCCAAAATCCATTTCGTCGTCCAGTAGCTACAACAGTCTTTTTGATCGGTACTGCAGTAGCTCTTTGGTTAGGTATTGGAGCAACATTGCCTATTGAGAAATCCCTAACTTTAGGTCTTTTTAAAATTGATTAAACCGTGAAATACCACGACATAGGTATCTAAGTAAGATCCCGTTCTGGACCTTTCCTAGATACATCAATCAATCTAATAATCTTATTATGATCTATTCTGCAAATATATGGATCGTATCGGAGATTTAAAACTCATTCTATTTTTTTTTTCGAAAAATTTTCGTTTTGAAAAATAAAAATTTTTCGAAATTCCAACGGATTTTAAATTAACACTTTTTCTTAGGTAAATTGATTGCAAAATGCTTCTGTAGAGTGCCCAATATCTGTTTTACATCTTCTATGCGAAAATATTCCATTTTCATAAGATCCTCTTGACTATGACTCAAAAGGTCCAATAATGTATGTATATTGGACCTTTTGAGACAATTATAGGTCCTGGAAGACAATTCTGATTGGTCAATAAAAATACATGTCAATGGAATTCGTTTTTTGTTTTTCTTGAGATTAGTGAATCCGTCTTGAAAGGAAAAAGGGGGTAGATTCGATCTGTTTTCATTTTCCTCGAAATTCATGTCCTCTTTTTCTGCATGTAGAAAAGGAATCAATAAATCAATCAAATTACGAGAAGCTTCATAAAGTGCTTCTTTAGGAGTTAAACTTCCATTCGTCCATATTTCTAGAAAGAGTATCTCTTGTTTTTTATTTCCATTCCCATAAGAATGGATACTATGATTCGCATTTCGAACAGGCATGGATACAGTATCCATAGGATAACTTCCATCGTGAGATTCGTTTGTGGATTTCATACGATATCCGCGATCTCTCTTTATTTGTAATTCAATACACAAATCAATTGATTCTGTCAGGTTAGCTATATGTTGTGTCGTGTCAACTATTTCTACAGAAGGTGGTGAGATGATATCTTGAGCGGTTATGTATTTGGGACCTCTGACGCAAATGGATGCGTTCCTAACTCCATAGAGATTACTTTTCAATACAATTTCTTTCAAATTGATTAAAATCTCATGTACTGATTCTTCAATACCTACTATCGTAGAATATTCGTGCAGCACATTCTCAGATGTTGCACGTGTGATAAATGTTCCTTCTATTTCTCCAAGTAAAGCCCTTCGCATGGCAATACCTACGGTATCGGCTTGACCTTTCATAAGCGGGGACAGAACGAAACGACCATAATAAAGGCGCTTGCTGTCTACTCTTGATTCAACACATTTCCATTGTAGTGTTCGAGTGGATCCTGCTACTTCTTCTCGAACCATACTATTATTATTATTATTTTATTATTATTATTGGATCGTATCATTGAATCATTTATTTCTCTTGGAATCTCTTGAATTCTTATTTCTACACACGTCTTTTTTTAGGGGGGCGACATCCATTATGTGGCATGGGTGTTACATCACGTACGAAACTTAATAGTATCCCACTTCTACGAATGGCTCGTAATGCCGCATCTCTTCCGAGACCTGGACCCTTTATCATAACTTCTGCTCGTTGCATACCCTGATCCACTACTGTACGAATAGCATTGAATGCTGCTGCTTGAGCAGCATAAGGTGTTCCTTTTCTTGTGCCTCTGAATCCAGAAGTACCCGCAGAAGCCCAAGAAATTACCCGACCTCGTACGTCTGTAACAGTTACAATAGTATTGTTGAAACTCGCTTGAACATGAATAACTCCTTTTGGTATTCTACGTTCATTCTTATGTGAACCAATATGTGCATTCTTACGTAAACCAATTTTTGATATAGGTTTTGTCATATTTTATTATCTCATATTTTATTATCTCATATTCATATTCATAAGAATAAAAAAATCTAGGGAAGAATCAGAAATCTACAGAAAGATACGGGAATATCCATTTTATATGTTATATGAAAACGGATCCTTTTTTCTTTCTTTTTACATGTACATGGATTTTAAATTTCTTTAAAACTTGAGAAGAATTATCCCTGTCTCTGTTTATGTCTCGGATTGGAACAAATTACTATAATTCGCCCGCGCCTACGGATCAGGCGACATTTTTCACAAATTTTACGAACAGAAGCCCTTATTTTCATATTTTTTATTCCTTACCTTCATTCTGAATCTATATTTTGTTTTCAAAATTTTGTTTTCAAAAAAAAAGTTTATTTCATTATTTTATTTTAATTTTTTCATTTCAAATTATATCCCTACGAAAGGGATGTTTAAAAGAATGATCTAATCGTTCGAATCTTTTTTTCGAAGTCTATAAATTATGCGTCCCCTGGTTGAATCATAACGACTCATTTCAATTTTTACTCTATCCCCGGGTAGTATACGTATAAAACTGCGCCGTATTCTCCCTGAAATATAACCTAGGATTAGATCTTGATTATCTAACCGAACTCGAAACATACCGTTGGGAAGTGATTCAGTAATTAAACCCTCATGAATCAATTTTTGTTCTTTCATTCCAGATAAACCCCTTTAAGTATCAACTAATAGAGGAAGAGTTCTATAATTCACTTCTCCTCTCTATTTTACAAATAGTGAGTTCGAGAGAGTATTAAGGTACCGCAGGAGAATCACCATATATAACACAAAATTTCTCCTCCAATTTTTTCTAGTCGAGCTTCTCGATCTGTCATTATACCTCTAGAAGTAGAAAGAATTACAATCCCCATTCCGCCTAAAATCTTAGGAATTCGTTGATAGTTGGAATAGATTCGTAGACCGGGTCGGCTGATACGCTTTAAAGTTATTTTATTCCCTTTCCTAATCTTTCTATGTCGTAAGGTTAAAACCAAGAAATTTTTTTGACTTTCTTGATGTTTTCGAACGTTTTCAATAAAACCTTCTCGTAAAAGTATTTTCACAATATTTTTAGTGATATTAGTAGATGCTATTTTAACCCTTCTCTTTTTATCCATGTCAGCATTTCTTATAGAAGTTATTATATCGGCAATAATGTCCCTACCCATGACGAACTATAGTTATTTGTGCCTCCTCATTTTGATATAATCAATATGCTTATTTTTTATTATTAATTTCTGAATATTAATAATTAATAATAATTAATAATAAAATTTATTAAATAAAATAAAATTAAATAAATTTTAAAATTATAAAGAATTTTTCTAAATTAAAAGTATATGCATGAGACACGATCTACTAATTGGATCTATTTCAGATATTAGATAGATATTAGAATTAGATTTCTATATTTTATATCATTTTTTAATATATTATATATTAATCTTATATTCTATATTCTATTCTATATCATTCTACTTATATTCTATATCATTCTATTCTATATCTATACTATGGATATAAATAATAAATAGAAATAGGATATAATGGTATAATTTCATTTAATATATAATTTTTTTATATTTAAATTATATTTAATTTTATTGTCATATTAAGAAATTACTAATTAATATTAATTAATATTTAATATATATTATAATATTAAAAAAATATTAATTAATATTTAATATATATTTAATATATATTTTAATATATATATTATAATTATAATATTTTTATATTAATTTATATTAATATTTATATTTTTATATTTATAAAATTGATATATTTTCTATTTCTTTTATATTTATTCTATTTCTTTTATATTTAATATTTATATTATAATTATATTATTTATATTATTATTATATTTTTATATTATTATTATATTTATATATATATTTATTATATATTATATATTATAATATATTATAATATTATAATTATATTATTATTATTCTAAATTATTATTATTCTAAATTCTAATTATTAGAATGATATTTTCTAATATTTAATATTAGAATTATATTTTTATATTTAATTTAGTATTTATTATATTTTATTATATTTAGATTTCATTATATTTTATATTTACTATTTAATTATTATAGTAAATTATTATTATATTAAAATTTAAAATTAAATTATATTTATAAATTATATTTAATTATTTTAATTATATAATTATATTATATTTATTATATTTATATTATTTATATATGATATAATATATATTTTTATATATTTATATATGATATAATATATATTTAAATAATATAATATATATTTAATATTTATATATTATTATTATATTTATATATAATATATAATATATATTTAATATTTAATAATTTTAATTGAATTATTAGAATAATTCAATTAAAATTATTATATTTAATATTTAATTTTAATATATAATTATATAATTAAAATTATATTTATTATATTATAATTATATTTATAAATCTATATTCTATAATTCTATATTTTATATTTAGAAATTAAAATAAATTCTAAAATTATAATTAAATTCTAAAATTAGAATTAAATTATATTAATTATTAATTATATATAATTATAATATATTATAAATATATATAAATATATAAAATATATTCTATTATTATATATTCTATATTCTAACTATATTCTAATATAATTAGATTATAGTATTCTAGATTCTAGATATAATAATAAATAATAATAGTAGAATAGAAAAATAGAAAAAATAGAATTAGAATAAAAAATAGAATTAGAATAGAATATAGAATATAATAATAATATAATAATAAATAATATTAATATATAGAATATATATATAAATAGAATAGAATATAATATATATAAATAGAATTATATTTATATTATTAATATAAAAAGATAATAAATATAATAATAATAATATTATTAATATATAAAATATAATTAATATAATATAATTAATATAATATTAATTTAATATATTAATATATAGATTATAAATATATAGAATATATAGAATAGAAATATAGAATATCTAAAATATTAAATATTATAGATTATAGATATAGAATCTAGATTCTATCTATATATTTCTAAATATTAAATATATCTAAATATATAAATATATATAGAAATATAAAATATATTATATATATATATATTATTATTATATTATATATTATTATATATTATTATTATATTATATATTATTATATATTATTATTATAATTATATTAAAAATATATATATATATAGATATGTTTAGATATGTTGTATAGAAATATAAAAAATAGGATATATCCTATTTTGATTTTCACCTACTAGTCTGATTTATAAGACTATAAGACTTCGGGTGCTAATGAAACTATTTTAGTAAAATTCAAATGTCTCAATTCCCGAGCAATCGCACCAAAAATTCTAGTTCCTTTTGGATTTCCTTCTTGATCAATGATAACCGCCGCATTGTCATCATATCGTATTATCATGCCGTTGTCACGTTTGAGTTCTTTACACGTGCGTACAATCACAGCTCTAATTACTTCTGATCTTTCTAGAGGCATGTTGGGCACTGCTTCTTTGATTACAGCAACAATAACATCGCCAATATGAGCATATCGTTGATTACCAGTTCCTATGATTCGAATACACATCAACTCTCGAGCTCCGCTGTTATCCGCTACATTTAAAAGGGTCTGAGGTTGAATCATATCATTTTTTTTATCTCTTATTTCAATGAGGGAAAAAATAAATATTGTCTGTCCAGAGATAAAGAAATCCGCGGTTATTTTTTAATTCTCAATACACCTTTACTTACTTTTGTTTACCTATCCTGATCCTGAAATAAAAAATTGAGTTCGTATAGGCATTTTGCATGCAGCTATGGAAATAGCTGCTTTGGCTACAGTTTCTGGAACTCCACTCATTTCATAAAGTATTCGACCCGGTTTAACAACGGATACCCAATATTCGGGGGATCCCTTCCCCGAACCCATACGTGTTTCCGTAGGTCTTACTGTAACAGGTTTGTCGGGAAAGATACGTACCCATATCTTTCCACCACGACGTGCATATCGTGTCATTGCTCTTCGCCCTGCTTCTATTTGTCTAGCTGTGATCCAAGCGGGTTCAAGTGCCTGAAGAGCGTATCTTCCGAAACAAATATGATTGCCTCGGCAAGATATTCCCTTCATTCTACCTCTATGTTGTTTACGAAATCTGGTTCTTTTGGGGTCATAGTTGATGGTTGTTTATTAATTCCATCTCTACTGCAGAACCGGACATGAAAATTTCTTCTCATCCAGCTCCTCGCGAATGAAATGATTCAATAATTTTACATATACATATGTATTTTTTATTTCATTCTATAAAAATAAAGATATTAATTCGAATTTTTTATTATTATTTTTTTTTATTGTATATGTATATTTATATATATTGAAATTTTATTGTATATTGATTTATATTTATTTCTATTTATATTGTTTATATTTATTCAAATAATTCAAATAATATTTATTATTATTTATATTTTATATTGTATAAGTATAATATTGTATAATTTATTTTCGATTGTTTTTTATATTGTATTTTTATATTGTATATATGTATTATGTATATGTATATATAATATATATAATATATATATATAATAAATATATATATATTAATTATTATTAATATTATATTTATATATTTATATTTATATATATATATTTATTATATTTATATTTTTATATTTCTATTTTCTATTATTCTAATTAGAATTATTATATTTTTCTATTATTCTAATTAGAATTATTCTATTTCTATTTTCTATTATTCTAATTAGAATTTAGAATATATATTATTTATTATTATATTATATATTATTATATTATATATATATTCATATATATTCTATGATATATTAAGATATATTAAATTATATTAAATATTAATTATTATTAATTATATTATTATTTATTATTATTATATTATTATATTAAATAATAAATTATATTATTAAATTATATTATTAAATTTTATTATTAAATAATAAATTATATTATTAAATTATATTATTATTATTTATTATATATTATTATATATATATATTATTATATATAATATATTATAATATATTATATATTATTATTTAGTTATTTATTATATTTTTATATTTAGTTATTTATTATCTTTTTTATATTTATAATTTTATTTTTATTATATTTTTATTATATATATATATATATATTTATATTATAAATTATATTATAAAATTATAAATTATATTATAAATTATAATTATATTATTATAATATTATTATTCATTATACATTATATTTTATATTTAAATTCATTATATTTATTATATTTAATTATTATATTATATTTATATTATATTTATATTATTATATTTAAAATTATATTATTATATTTAAATTATTATTATTAGTATTATTAGATTCTAAAATTATATTCTAAAATATTCTAAATATTAATTATTTAAATATTAATTATTAATAAATATTATATATTATATTATAAAATATAAAATAATTATAAAATATAAAATAAATATTATATTATAAAATATAAAATTATTATAAAATGCATAATTATAATTTATATTATTTTATTATCAAATAATATTTTATTATAAAATATATTTTAAAATAATATAAAAATAATTTTAAAATAATATAATTATAATAATAATATAATATTAATATATAATATTAATATAATAATATAAAATTAATATAATAAAATAATATAAAAATAATATATATTATATATTATTGTATTATATATTATTGTTATTATATATTATTGTATATTGTATATATTATTGTATATATATATTATATATAAATTATATAATTATATAATATTATTATATAAATTAGATAATTATATAATATTATTATATTATATTATATTAATTATAATATTTTATATTATAATTATATTATTTTTTATATTATTTTATATTATATATTATAATTATATTATTATATATATTAATTATATTTATTTTATAATTATATTATTATATATATTATATTTATTCTATTTATAATTATTATTCTATTTATAATTATTCTATTTATATTATTATTATTATTATAATTTCTATTAGATTAGTATTAGAAAATTAGAAATTATAATTATCTTTTTTTATATTTTTATATTCTAAAATGAAGAATTATAATTTAATAATTATAAAATGATATTCTAATAATTAGAATAATAATATAGAATTCTAATAAAATATAAAATATAATGTTAATATAAAATAAATAAATAAAATAGAAATATATAAAATTCAAAATATAAATTATAAATCAAAAATAAAATATAAAAATATAAAACAAAGGGTCCGCGGGCGAATATTGACTCTTTCCTCCTTTTATTTGTAGGGTCATTTCATGACCATTCAGAATCAATCCATTTTTTTTTGGTGCATTCCGCCATCCTACCCAATGAATCATTAGGATTGATTCGTTTTCAATCAAATCCTATGTAGTCACAGGTTCCATCGTTCCCATAGCTTCTCCATTAATGCTTAGGCCTGAACTCCGCAATGGAGCTCCCAACAAAATCGGTTATTTGTTTCCGAGTCAATCTCCTCAGTTTTCTTAACCCGAAGCTCTATTCAATTATTCATTTATTTTATATTATTATTATATTATAATTTTATTTATATATTAATATTTTATATTAATATTTATTATAATTATAAATATTATAATTATAAATCATAATTATTATAATTATTATATAATTATTATAATTATATATTATTTATATTTATATATTATTATTTATAATATATAATATTAATATAATATAATATATATTTTATAATATAATTAATATAATTATAATATATATTTATATTATATTTTATATATATTAATATTTTATATATTATTTATTATTATATATTTATTATTTATTATATAATTATTTATTATATATTATTATTAATATAATTATTTATTATATATTTATTATATATTATTATTATTATAATAATAAATAATAATATAATTATTATAATTATATTATTATTTATAATAATATAATAAATATATGATAATAATTATATATTATAATAATATAATAAATATATGATAATAAATATATGAAATATATAATTAAATATTAAATATATAAAAAAATATATAAATATATATATAATATAAAAAAATATATAAATATATATATAATATAAAATAGATAAATATAAAATAATATAAAAATATAATATAAAAAATATATAAAATATATCAAATAATATATCAAATAATATATAAATATAATAATAAAATATATCAAATAATATATAAATATAATATAAAAAATATATAAAATATATCAAATAATATATCAAATAATATATCAAATATATAATAATAAAAAATAAAAAAAGATTGATGTTTTTATAATGAATAATGAAATTAGTAAAATTATTAATATTAAGAAATTCTTAAATATGAATACTTAAATATGACTTAAATATGAATACTTAAATATGAATAGTAATTATTAATTTATTAATTGTTGAATTGAATATTTTATTGAAATTTTTAAATTGTTGAATTGAATATTTTATTGAATATTTTAATTGAAATGAAATAGAATTTTTTATTTTATATTTATTTTATATTTATTGTATATTGATATTGATGTTGATGCTTTATCACATTGCCTTTTTTTTTATGGGTTTATTTTTCATAAACCATACATATTGGAATCATATCATATATCATTGAGATCTTTATTCTCTCTTTCTATCATCCCTCCATTTTCCACATCCCTTTATTTTTGTTTCACAATTCATAATTCTAATTATAAAATATAAATAATATAATTTTATATTTATATTATATAATTTTATATTATATATTATTTATAATTTATATATTTATATTATATTTATATTATATTATATAATTATATAATATATAATTATATTATTTATTAATTATATTATATATTTATATATTATTAATTATAATTATATTATATTATTTATATAATATTATTATTATATATAATATTATATTGAATATTGAATTGAATATTGATTGAATATTGAAATTTATATTGAATTTATATTGTATTATATTATAATTGTATTATATTCTATATATTCTATATATATGATATATTGATATATGAAATATGAAATTTTATGATATATTGATATATGAAATTTTATATTTTATATTCATATTTATTATAATTATAATAATTTATATAATAATTTATTATTTTATTATAATTTTTATTATAATTATAATAATTTATTATTTTATTATAATTTTATTATAATATATAATTATAATATAATTATAATAATAATATATAATATAATTATATAAATAAATATATAAAAATATATAAATATAAATTTATAAATATATAATATATAAAATATAAATAATATAAATATATAATATATAAAAAATATATAATAATAAAAAAAATTAAATTATAATTATATAAATAGAAATATAATTTTTAGAATTTTATAAAAAAAATTTCTAATTCATAATTATATATATTTTTTTTTTTGAAAAGAATTTCAGTTGCTACAACTATATGATCGATTCAGTCATATAGTGACTGGTTCTTAGGATCTCGACAATACGAAGCAATAAGTTGGTTATTAGTTTTGAGTTTCTTTAGTTTTGTTTGATAGTTACTAAGTTTATAGTGGGGTCAGCCTTTTTTTTGCAATCTCAATTCTCAACTCTAAAGAAAAAACTAACGAGTCACACACTAAGCATAGCAATTATACTAAACCTAAATTAAAGAGTAAATCCAATTTTTATTAAACCTTATAGAATTCGAATTCTTTGTTTTTCTTTGATTAAGAAAAAAGAAATAAAAAAGTTTCTAAATTTTTTCTATTGCTCAGCAGAATGGCGAGATAAGGAAAGGTCCATTATTCTTATTCTTGGTTTACTTATTCTTTTTTTAAAAAAACCCAAATTTTTATGCCTAAGACTCCATAGATAGTTCTAATTGTATGGGAACAGTGATCAATTTTAGCCCGAATTGTTTGTAAAGGAACCCTACCTTCTCTGATCCATTCGACACGTGCAATCTCTTTTCCGTCGATACGCCCTGCGATTTGCACTTGAATTCCTTTTGTATCCGTTTGTTCAGTTAATTCAATAGCTTTTTTCATTGCCTTTCGAAATGAAACTCTATTTTTTAATTGTAAAGCTATATATTCTGCAAGAATATTAGGTTGGCCATAAGGCTTTTCAATTCTTGTGATAGCAATGTTGAGTCTCCGGTTTACAGAATGAAACTCTTTTTGTACATTCATCTGTAATTCTTCGACTCCACGTGTTCGTCCTTCTATTAATAAATTTGGAAATCCAATATAGATTATGACCTGAATCAAATCGATTCTTTTTTGAATGTCTATATGGGCAATTCCTTCGAAACCTGAGGATATTTTCTTATTTTTTTGTACATAGTTCTTAATACAATTTCGTATTTTTTCATCTTCTTGTAGACCCATGGAAAAATTCTTTGGTTGTGCGAACCAAAAAGAATGATGACTTTGAGTTGTTCCAAGCCTGAAACCAAGTGGATTTATTTTTTGTCCCATATTTTTCTACTCTTTTTCCATCCATCGTTTTTTTCTAAATATCTAAATATTCATATTATTCATAATATGAAATAATATGAAAATAATATTTAACTAAAATATAAAATAGTATTTAATTTTGTAAAATATTTTATTTCTTATTATATATTTATTTCTTATTATATAATTATATTATTATATATTAAATATTAAAATATTAAATATTAAATTAAATATTAAAATTAAAAATTATTAAAAATATAATTATATTATTATATAAAAAATATAATTATATTATTATATATTAAAATATTAAATATTAATATATTATGAAATATAGAAATATAAATTAAATGAAATATAGAAATATAAATTAAAAAATTATTATTAATTATTATGATAAATATTATGAAATATTTAAATATTAAATAATTAAATATATAATAAATATTATGAAATATTTAAATAAATATTAAATAATTAAATATATTTAAATATATAATATAATATTAAATTATAATAATTATTATAATAATTATAATATTAAATATTAAATTAAAAATTATAAAAATTATAATATTAAATAATTATAATAATTATTATTTAATATAATAATAATATAATATATCTAATATAATATATAAAATATATATAATATATAATTTATATATTATATATATTTTTATATATTTTAATTTTATATATATAATAATAATATAAAAAAATATAATATATAATATAAAAATATTAATATATTAATATATAATATATAATATAAAAATATTAATATATTAATATATAATAATATAATATCATTATATAATATATAATATCATTATATCATTTTATATAATATATATTTATATATATATATATAATTATATAATTTATTATAATTTATTATAATTTATATTTATATAATGTATAATTAATATATAATTAATATTTAATATTTATATAATTTATATATAATATATAATTTATATTTAATATTTTAATATAATTATAATTTATAATTAATATAATTCTAATTACCATTATTTAGATAATATAATTCTAATTATCATTATTTAGAATTTATATTTCTATATATTTAATATTTATATATTTTTAAAATATTTATATTTCTAAAATATAAATCTAGAATATAAATTCTATAATATAAAATTTATATTTCTAGAATAGAAATTCTAGAAAATAAAATTTATAATTTATTTTTTCATTTCTAATATTCTATCTAATATTCTATCTAATATTTAATCTAAATTCTAAATATAACTATTTAAAATTAAACAAATAGGATAAATAGGAATCTAAATTATCTTTACTTTAAGTCTTTAGGTAAATCCATAATTTCTATTTTTCTTTTAAAACAATCTTTATATGACAAGTGGTTTTTTTTTTTAGATAACTACGTCCTCGAGCGAGGGGTCTTAACTTTTTCACAATAGCACCTCCATTAACTTCAGCTTTACTAATAAATAAATCAGCTTCATTCAAACCCATATTATGACTAGCATTTGCTGCTGCAGAATAAACTAATTTTAAAATTGGATAAGATGCCCTATAAGGCATTAGTTCTAATATCATGAGTGTTTCCTCATAAGAACGTCCGCGAATCTGATCAATTACTCTTCGTGCTTTGAAAACAGACATACATACATATGTATGTTGAGCTAACACTTTTGCTTCTATATCCGAATTTTCGTTCTTTATCATAAAAGAAAGTTCTCCCCTGCCAATGAATGATAAGTGCCTAGGTGAAGTATAGTATAAGATAAGTCATAAAAGTAAGAATAAGTAGGAAAAGTCTAAGTCTTAGTATACTATCAAAATGAAATACTATATACTCTTACTATAAGATAAAGACTCTTAAGTCGAAATACTAATTAGAAATACTATCTAATTAGAAATACTATACTATACACTATACTATTATATTATAGTATACTATATACTATTAATATTAATTAAATTATTAATATTAAATTATTAAATTAAGAATTAAGATAAGACTTTTAACATGAATACTTAGTAGAACGACTAACGACGAGATTTATTATCGTTTCTTGCATGTCTCACGAAAGTTAGAGTAGGTGCGAATTCTCCCAATTTGTGACCGACCATACGATCTGTTATATAAATAGGTAAATGTTCCTTTCCATTATGAATAGCGATTGTATGGCCAATCATTGTGGGTATAATGGTAGATGCCCGAGACCAAGTCACTATTATTTCTTTCTCCTCCCTCATGTTGAGTTTTTCGATTTTTCCCGATAAATGATTAGCTACAAAAGGATTTTTTTTTAGTGAACGTGTCACGGCTGATTACTCCTTTTTTTTTACATTTTAAAAATTGGCATTCTATGTCCAATATCTCGATCTTAATCTGAAGTATGAAGGTAAGAATCAATACAATAATGATGAATGGAAAAAAGAGAAAATCCTTTAGCTAGATAAGGGAAGGGGCGGATGTAGCCAAGTGGATCAAGGCAGTGGATTGTGAATCCACCATGCGCGGGTTCAATTCCCGTCGTTCGCCCATCACATTATTTCCAATTCCAAAATTCTATTTTCAATGTTCCTATTTACGGCGACGAAGAATAAAACTATCACTATATTTGTTCCTTTTCCTACTTCTTCTTCCAAGCGCAGGATAACCCCAAGGGGTTGTGGGTTTTTTTCTACCAATTGGGGCTCTCCCTTCACCGCCCCCGTGGGGATGGTCTACCGGGTTCATAACTACTCCTCTTACTACAGGACGCTTACCTAGCCAACACTTAGATCCGGCTCTACCCAAACTTTTTTGGTTCACCCCAACATTACCCACTTGTCCGACTGTTGCTAAGCAGTTTTTGGATATCAAACGGACCTCCCCAGATGGTAATCTTAATGTGGCCGATTTACCCTCTTTTGCAATCAGTTTCGCTACAGCGCCTGCTGCTCTAGCTAATTGTCCACCCTTTCCAAGTGTGATTTCTATGTTATGTATGGCCGTGCCTAAGGGCATATCGGTTGAAGTAGATTCTTCTTTTTTATCAATCAAAACCCCTTCCCAAACTGTACAAGCTTCTTCCAAAGCATACGGCTTTCTAGATGTATATGATGATATCTAGACAGATGGATCTTATATGAATCGTATGATGAAGTACCACATGAGTGGATATATAGGAATCCAAATCTGCCGAATCACTCATGTTATGATCTTATACATCCTAGGTCTCCACGTTCCGTCATCTGGCTTATGTTCTTCATGTAGCATTCAGACCGAATGACTCTATGAAATTACGTCGATACTTCCACATATTACGGGTAACGTAGGAGACATCTCTATTTTTCCCCGGGGGGTCTTTCTAATTACCACTGCTTAGCTTTCAATTCGCCTCTGACCATCAAATGAAATGTGAATAACCCGTCCTCCTCTCTTTGAAACAAGGGGCGCTTCCGGTTCTGTGCGCGCTTCAAACAATTTTGTCTTCTCCATATTACCATATCTCTAGAGTCAATAATTTTATATGAGGAACTACTGAACTCAATCACTTGCTGCCGTTACTCAACAGTTTTCTGTTGAGGTCTATCCCGTAGAGGTACTCCGATTGGATCAGTGATCGATTTCTAGGTTTCGTCGTAAACCTAATTGGTTACTTCCAATTACGTAAATCAATAGTTCAAACCGCACTCAAAGGTAGGGCATTTCCCATTGATATAGGAACTTCTGTACCAGAAACAATGGTATCTCCAATTATAGCCCCTCTGGGATGTAAAATATATCTCTTCTCACCATCCCCATAGTGTATGAGACAAATGTATGCATTTCGATTAGGGTCGTATTCTATGGTTACGATTCTACCAGATATCTCTTTTGCATTCCGTCGAAAATCGATTTTACGGTATAGACGCTTATGACCTCCCCCTCTATGCCCTGCGGTAATGATCCCTCTGGCATTACGACCTTTACCACAATGATGCTGTCCATAGATCAAATTCTTTCGTGGATTGGATTTCACTTGACTGTCTACGGCTCCATTGCGTGTGCTCGGGGTAGAAGTTTTGTATAAATGTATTGCCGTGGTATTAAGTCTTTTGCTTTAAGTTCTTTTCTCTATAAGAGGTGGAATAGAATAACCCGGTTGAAGCGTAATGATCATACGTCTGTAATGCATTGTATGTCCCATAATGGGTCCCATCCTTCTACCCTTTCCCGGGAGTCGATGACTATTCATAGCTATTACCTTGACACCAAAGAAGAGTTCGACCCAATGCTTTATTTCTGTCCTAGTTGATCCCGATTCGACATTAGAAGTATATTGATTGTTCCCCAATAACCGAATACTTTTTTCTGTAAATACTGCATATTTGATTCCATCCATAAATACATTTTATTCCCTATGAGTTCCAGTATCGATAAGAATTCTAGTTCTTACTGTTCATATGTTATGGTATGAATATACCATACCAATTCGTTATGTATGGATGATGAGATTCCATTGATACAGAGCCAATTCCAATAGACTTATTGAATGTTCCCATTGGCGTGCATCCAGCAGGAATTGAACCTACGAATTTGCCAATTATGAGTTGGGCGCTTTAACCATTCAGCCATGGATGCTTAACAGGGATCATCGTACATCGTGAATAACCAAATTCCAATTGAAATGAAATCTTTAGGAGGAATCAATGAAACGACATCAATTCAAATCCTGGATCTTCGAATTGAGAGAGATCAAGAATTCTCACTATTTCTTAGATTCATGGATAAAATTCGATTCAGTAGGATCTTTCACTCACATTTTTTTCCACCAAGAACGTTTTATGAAACTCTTTGACCCCCGAATTTGGAGTATCCTACTTTCACGTGATTCACAGGGTGCAACAAGCAATCGATATTTCACGATCAAAGGTGTAGTACTGCTTGTAGTAGTGGTCCTTATATCTCGTATTAACAATCGAAAGATGGTTGAAAGAAAAAATCTCTATTTGATGGGGCTTCTTCCTATACCTATGAATTCCATTGGACCCAGAAATGAGACATTGGAAGAATCTTTTTGGTCTTCCAATAGAAATAGGTTGATTGTTTCGCTCCTGTATCTTCCAAAAGGGAAAAAGATTTCTGAGAGTTGTTTCATGGATCCGCAAGAGAGTACTTGGGTTCTCCCAATAAAGAAAAAGTGTATCATGCCTGAATCTAACCGGGGTTCGCGGTGGTGGAGGAACCGGATCGGAAAAAAGAGGGATTCGAGTTGTCAGATATCTAATGAAACCGTAGCTGGAATTGAGATCTCATTCAAAGAGAAAGATAGCAAATATCTGGAGTTTCATTTTTTATCCTATACGGATGATCCGATCCGCAAGGACCATGATTGGGAATTGTTTGATCGTCTTTCTCCGAGGAAGAAACGAAACATAATCAACTTGAATTCGGGACAGCTATTCGAAATCTTAGGGAAAGACTTGATTTCTTATCTCATGTCTGCTTTTCGTGAAAAAAGACCAATTGAGGGGGAGAGTTTCTTCAAACAACAAGGAGCTGGGGCAACTATGCAATCCAATGATATTGAGCATGTTTCCCATCTCTTCTCGAGAAACAAGTGGGGTATTTCTTTGCAAAATTGTGCTCAATTTCATATGTGGCAATTCCGCCAAGATCTCTTCGTTAGTTGGGGGAAGAATCAGCACGAATCGGATTTTTTGAGGAACGTCTCGAGAGAGAATTGGATTTGGTTAGACAATGTGTGGTTGGTAAACAAGGATCGGTTTTTTAGCAAGGTACGGAATGTATTGTCAAATATTCAATATGATTCCACAAGATCTATTTTCGTTCAAGTAACGGATTCTAGCCAATGGAAAGGATCTTCTTCTGATCAATCCAGAGATCATTTCGATTCCGTTAGAAATGAGGATTCAGAATATCACACATTGATCGATCAAACAGAGATTCAGCAACTAAAAGAGAGATCGATTCTTTGGGATCCCTCCTTTCTTCAAATGGAACGAACAGAGATAGAATCAGATCGATTCCTGAAATTTCTTTTTGGATCTTCCTCCATGTCCTGGCTATTCACGGAACCTGAGAAGCGGATGAATAATCATCTGCTTCCGGAAGAAATCGAAGAATTTCTTGGGAATCCTACAAGATCAATTCGTTCTTTTTTCTCTGACAGATGGTCAGAACTTCATCTGGGTTCGAATCCTACTGAGAGGTCCACTAGAGATCAGAAATTGTTGAAGAAAAAACAAGATGTTTCTTTTGTCCCTTCCAGGCGAGCGGAAAATAAAGAAATGGTTGATATATTCAAGATAATTACGTATTTACAAAATACCGTCTCAATTCATCCTTCGGAACCATATCACATCCCGGATCTGGTTCCAAAGGATGAACCGGATATGGACAGTTCCAATAAGATTTCATTCTTGAACAAAAATCCATTTTTTGATTTCTTTCATCTATTCCATGACCGGAACAAAGGGGGATACGCGTTACGCCACGATTTTTTTGAATCAGAAGAGAGATTCCCAGAAATGGCGGATCTATTCACTCTATCAATAACCGAGCCGGATCTGGTGTATCATAGGGGATTTGTCTTTTCTATTGATTCCTACGGGTTGGATCAAAAAAAATTCTTGAATGAGGTATTCAACTCCAGAGATGAATCGAAAAATAAATCCTTATTGGTTCTACCTCCTCTTTTTTATGAGGAGAATGAATCTTTTTCTCGAAGGATCAGAAAAAAATCGGTCCGGATCTACTGCGGGAATGATTTGGAAGATCCCAAACTAAAAACAGCGGTATTTGCTAGCAACAACATAATGGAGGCAGTCAATCAATATAGATTGATCCGAAATCTGATTCAAATCCAATATAGCACCTATGGGTACATAAGAAATGTATCGAATCGATTCTTTTTAATGAATAGATCCGATCGTAACTTCGAATATGGAATTCAAAGGGATCAAATAGGAAATGATACTCTGAATCATATAACTATAATGAAATATACGATCAACCAACATTTATCAAATTTGAAAAAGAGTCAGAAGAAATGGTTTGATCCTCTTATTTCTCGAACTGAGAGATCCATGAATCGGGATCCTGATGCATATAGATACAAATGGTCCAATGGGAGCAAGAATTTCCAGGAACATTTGGAACATTTCGTTTCTGAACAGAAGAATCCTTTTCAAGTAGTGCAAGTAGTGTTCGATCGATTACGTATTAATCAATATTCGATTGATTGGTCCGAGGCTATCGACAAAGAAGATTTGTCTAAGACACTTCGTTTCTTTTTGTCCAAGTCACTTCTCTTTTTGTCCAAGTCACTTCCCTTTTTGTCCAAGTTACTTCCCTTTTTCTTTGTGAGTATCGGGAATATCCCCATTCATAGGTCCGAGATCCACATCTATGAATTGAAAGGTCCGAATGATCAACTCTGCAATCAGTTGTTAGAATCCATAGGTGTTCAAATCGTTCATTTGAAGAAATTGAAACCCTTCTTATTGGATGATCATGATACTTCCCAAAGACCGAAATTCTTGATCAATGGAGGAACAATATTACCATTTTTGTTCAAAAAGATACCAAAGCGGATGATTGACTCATTCCATACTAGAAAGAATCGCAGGAAATCCTTTGATAACACGGATTCCTATTTCTCAATGAGATCCCACGATCGAGACAATTGGCTGAATCCCGTGAAACCATTTCATAGAAGTTCATTGATATCTTCTTTTTATAAAGCAAATCGACTTCGATTCTTGAATGATCCACATCACTTCTGGTTCTATTGTAACAAAGGATTCCCTTTTGATGTGGAAAAGACCCGTATCAATAATTATGATCTTACATATGGACAATTCCTCAATATCTTGTCCATTCGCAACAAAATCTTTTCTTTGTGCGTCGGTAAAAAAAAATCTATTTTTTTGGAGAGAGAGACTATTTCACCAATCGAGTCACAGGTATCTGACATCTTCATACCTAATGATTTCCCACAAAGTGGTGATGAAACGTATAACTTGTACAAATTGTACAAATCTTTACATTTTCCAATTCGATCCGATCCATTCGTTCGTAGAGCTATTTACTCGATCGCAGACATTTCTGCAACACCTCTAACAGAGGAACAAATAGTCAATTTGGAAAGAACTTCTTGTCAGCCTCTTTCAGATATGAATCTATCTGATTCAGAAGGGAATAACTTGCATCAGTATCTCAGTTTCAATTCAAACATGGGTTTGATTCACACTCCATGTTCTGAGAAGTATTTACCATCCGGAAAGAGGAAAAAACGGAGTCTTTGTCTAAAGAAATGCGTTGAGAAAGGGCAGATGTATAGAACCTTTCAACGAGATAGTGCTTTTTCAAATCTCTCAAAATGGAATCTGTTCCAAACATATATGCCATGGTTCCTTACTTCGACAGGGTGCAAATATCTCAATTTCACCCTTTTAGATACTCTTTCAGACCCATTGCCGATACTAAGTAGCAGTCAAAAATTTGTATCCATTTTTCATGATATGATGCATGGATCAGATATATCACGGCCAATTCCTCAGAAGATTCTTCCACAATGGACTCTGATAAGTGAGATTTCGAGTCAATGTTTACAGAATCTTCTTCTGTCCGAAGAAATGATTCATCGAAATAATGAGTCACCCGTTCCATTGATATGGGCACATCTGAGATCAACAAATGCTCGGGAGTTCCTCTATTCAATCTTTTTCCTTCTTCTTGTTGCTGGATATCTCGTTCGTATACATCTTCTCTTTGTTTCCCGAGCCTCTAGTGAGTTACAGACAGAGTTAGAAAAGATCAAATCTTTGATGATTCCATCATACATGATGGAATTTCGAAAACTTCTGGATAGGTATCCTACATCTGAACTGAATTATTTCTGGTTAAAGAATCTCTTTCTAGTTGTTCTGGAACAATTAGGAGATTCTCTGGAAGAAATACGGGGTTCTGCTTCTGGTGGCAACATGCTATTGGGTGGTGGTCCCGCTTATGGGGTCAAATCAATACGTTCTAAGAATAAATATTGGAAGATCAATCTCATCGATCTTGTAAGTATCATACCAAATCCCATCAATCGAATCATTTTTTCGAGAAATACGAGACATCTAAGTCGTACAAGTAAAGAGATCTATTCATTGATAAGAAAAAGAAAAAACGTGAACGGTGATTGGATTGATGAGAAAATCGAATTCTGGGTCGCGAACAGTGATTCGATTGATGATGAAGAAAGAGAATTCTTGGTTCAGTTCTCCACCTTAACGACAGAAAAAGGGATTGATCAAATTCTATTGAGTCTGACTCATAGTGATCATTTATCAAAGAATGACTCTGGTTATCAAATGATTGAACAACCGGGATCAATTTCCTTACGATACTTAGTTGACATTCATCAAAAGGATCTAATGAATTATGAGTTCAATAGATCCTGTTTAGCAGAAAGACGGATATTCCTTGCTCATTATCAGACAATCACTTATTCACAAACCTCGTGTGGGGCTAATAGTTTTCATTCCCCATCTCCTCATGGAAAACCCTTTTCGCTCCGCTTAGCCCTATCCCCTTCTAGAGGTATTTTAGTGATAGGTTCTATAGGAACTGGACGATCCTGTTTGGTCAAATACCTAGCGACAAACTCCTATGTTCCTTTCATTACGGTATTTCCGAACAAGTTCCTGGATGACAAGCCTAAAGGTTATCTTATTGATAATATCGATATTGATGATAGTGACGATATTGATGATAGTGACGATATTGATGATAGTGATGATGACCTTGATATTGATACGGAGCTGCTAACTATGACGAATGTGCTAACTATGTATATGACGCCGAAAATAGACCGATTTGATATCACCCTTCAATTCGAATTAGCAAAAGCAATGTCTCCTTGCATAATATGGATTCCAAACATTCATGATCTGCATGTGAATGAGTCGAATTACTTATCCCTCGGTCTATTAGAGAACTATCTCTCCAGGGATTGTGAAAGATGTTCCACTGGAAAGATTCTTGTTATTGCTTCGACTCATATTCCCCAAAAAGTGGATCCCGCTCTAATAGCTCCGAATAAATTAAATACATGCATTAAGATACGAAGGCTTCTTCTTCCACAACAACGAAAGCACTTTTTCATTCTTTCATATACTAGGGGATTTCACTTGGAAAAGAAGATGTTCCATACTAATGGATTCGGGTCCATAACCATGGGTTCCAATGCACGAGATCTTGTAG